CACTTTATTAGGAGAAGGATTGACATTGACATCCTTATTATACCCCTCGTTCTCATTCGCATTGACATCCTTATTCTCCCCCTCGTTCTCATTCGCATTCCCATCCTTATTCTCATCTTCATACTTAGAATCTCCTTCCTCCTCATTCTCATCCTGAGAATCTCCGTCAAACTGATCCTTATCATCCTCATCCTGAGAATTCTCTTCCAACTCAGCGTTCTCAGGATGAGAATACCCACCATTTCCATCTCTCTTTTCATCTGTGTTCTGATTTCTCCTCATATCCTTATTCTCACCGTCATTTTCATGTTTTGGTGAAAATGCAGCTAGAATTGGTGAGAAGAAATCTAGAATTGGTGAAAAGAAAGATAAAAATACAGCTATTATAAACTAGGAATTATGATTCGCTTTCGTGCTTTGGTGAATTGTCCGAAGTTCTTTCTATGCAAAGAGTAACTAAGTTATATTTTCATTTTTTCATTTGTGACCTATCATAAAACGGATTTTATGATAGGTCACAAATAGGAACGCAACTACTAAGATCCAACAGGCCAAGGATACTCTTTAATTGGTACCCACATACTGAAAAACCACTGCCTCATAAGGTTATCCTCTACCTTCTGAAAATCAGATTTTGATTTTATTTTTTCCATATTTTCCGAAAGAGAGAAATCCAAAATTGGATGCTCTCCCTTGGATAGAAGGTAAAGAATAAAAGATTCCAATAAAGAATCAATGTCACTAGGCGATAATTCTTAACAGAGGCCCCTAACAATTCCCTCAGTGATTGCTCAAATAATGAAAACCCTATAATAAGAAAATAAGAGCAGACACTGATTAGAACCAAATTGAACCAATGCTGGCGGAAACACTTGAAGAAGGGCTCCCAGAACCGGCCTAAGTTCTCTGGAAAAAGAAGACAGAATATAAGGAATATATAGCCAGACACCGATAGATATCGGTAGTCATAGATTGCTATACGAAAAATATATTCCATCACGAACTCGACCAAAAAGTACACCAATATAACAGCTATGCAGATGCATACTGTTAAACCCGGTGGACAGTCTACGACCTTGACCCAAATTTCCTTAAAGAAATTTGTGATAAAATTGACAACTTTTTTCATGTGGTTATCCTCTACCTTTTAAAAATTGTTATAAGATTCTTTCTCCTTCACCTTTGTGAGTATTTTTCTATTTTTTGTATTTTTTCCGATAAATGCTTAGCCACAAATGTTTTTTTTTTTTTTCTACAATTATGATTTTGTCCAAAATAAAGAATAAGACTCTTTTTCTAGCAGTAAAATAAGTAAGTGTGAATTTTTATTTGTTCTTATAATGAATTACTGTTCAATGTGAAATTAGATTTCCAGCAGTAAATAAGTACCAATTTGGATTAGGAATGGATTAATCATCTGTTCAATGTTCAATTAGATGACGGATGGTTCTTTTTATAGGATAACTATGTCCTTTAGCACGAGGTCTGAATTTTTGAACAATAGTACTCCTATTGACTTCGGCTTTACTAATATATGAATCCACTTCATTCAAACCCATATTATGATTAGCATTTACTGCTCCAGAAGAAACTAATTTAAGGATAGGATAAGATTCCTCTCTCTTATTCTTAAACAAGCCCCCGAGAGGGCTTAGTTGATCATGATTTATGTTTTCTCTTTCTTTTCCTTTTTGTTTGTTTCGAGAAAGATATTGTCCGATTCTCTTTCTATGGATTCTTTTCCGATCGAGATGTATGAATCCATGGATTTATGTGTCTACATAGATCCTGTTCATGAATTAACGAAAATGTGCAAACGTTCTACTTGCCTCTGCCATTTTATGAATCCGTTCCTTTTTGCGTACAGCCTTGCCACGCTTTTTGAAAGCAGCATCTCTTAATTCTGCACTTCATTGTGAAGCCATACTTGTACCCAAACGGTTTCGGGATATATATTAGGATCTCTATTAGGTTCATCAGTTTTTTCATTATATATATTAGGATCTCTATTAGCTTTATCAGCTTTTTCATTATATCCTTTTTCTTTTTGTCTTTGGTTTTTTTGATTCTTTCCAATTTTATTTTATTTTCTCCATATTTTCCGAAAGAGAGAAATCCAAAATTGGATGCTCTCCCTTGGATAAAATGTGAAGAATAAAAGATTCCAATAAAGAATCAATGTCACTAGGCGATAATTCTTAACAGAGGCCCCTAAGAATTCCCTATTTGATTGATATTTTTCTATAAAGTCCAGTGATGCAAAAAATGCGGTTCCTATTCAAAGAAAAAAATGCAATGATTTTTGGAAAGAAATCCATTGAAGCTATGAGTTTTCAGGCTCATTACTTCAATGAATACTAAATTACTTGAATGAATACTAATGGGATTTTTATGTCTAATTCGAACTTTTTTTTTTCCATATTTTTGCAAAGATAGAAATCCAAAATTGGATTCCATTTTTACTACGATAAACTTCTAATTTGGAAATTCATAATTCCAA